TATATTATAAATAACCCTACAAAGTTGAACACAGGCTGAGTCTCTATGCCTTGAATGGAGCACTGGATTGGAGACCCGGGAAACCGGCGCTACCATTTATAAGAAGTTAATTATCTGGAAGCGTCTGTAAGGTTACAACACAAGTCACTGATAATTCCGATGAAGAGTTCAAGTTACTGACATCTGCCCGGCATCAATGATAAACGGCGGCTGTATCGTAAACGGTCCTAAGGTAGCAAAATTCCTTGTCGGGTAATCTCCGTCCTGCATGAACGGTGTAACGACTTCCCCATTGTCGCTAGTGTGAGACTCCTAATAAATAGAACTATCCATGAATATGTGGAATACTACGGCCCGACGGTAAGACCCTGAGCACCTTAACTTCCCTAAAAAGTTCTTATGTGTTGGCATGGTTACGAGATTTAAGGATGAAACCTTCCTGATCGACTCGTGAGGTAAAAGAAACAGTCGGTGCGAAGTCGTAACATGGTAGTTGACAGTGAACTTGTAGCTGAACCAAAATGGCTGCTGGAAGTAGAAATCGTTATTAAGCGTCAGGAAGTCCTGGACGTTGAATCCAATAGCGTAGTTTTAAAAGACATCGATATACGGATTTCTCCTGAAAAAACGCGAAAAACCCTAGAATGTTTGAACAGGAGAGAATATTTTGGTAGTGGAAGTACGAATTGAAGTGTGGAGAGAATCCTCTTAGTAACTCAACATCTGGAAATCGAGAGAGATGCCACAAGTTGTCTCTATGAATAGTGGTATAGCCATGTCTCCATGAACTATAAAGCATGTGATCTAATTACAGAACAGGAAAATAATAGACCGAACCTTGGACTCTTGAAATATTCTTGGAAGATTCGTAATTAGTGGTTAAAGGTCAATCAAACATGAATATAGACGGTTTTCTGCGAAATCTATTTGGAAGATACATCATTGGGAAGTTTAGCCAGGAAGTCAGCGTCTTAATTAAAAACACCAGGCATGCAATACCGAACATATAAGTACTTCTATGTACCAAAAATAGTAAAACCAATCAAGGTGTACTACAATTATCCCATACATCCTAACTTTAAAAACGTATCTATTATAAACCAGAACTTCTTTAACTTGCCAACTCCCTGTCATGTCTTGCTAACGGCTTGTACGGTAATAATATCGTTTTATTTTTGGCGGCTGAGCATGTTAACTCGATTGATACTCAAACATATTTTATGATCGAAGCATCCATCAACAGCTATGGTAACTATATATATATATTATCCTAACTTTAAACATAATTATAACCTTACGGTCTGTATTGTTCCGCTCAATGCTCAGAAATATCGTCTTATCGCAGCCTTGTAATATTAAATGTTTGCTTGGGAGCTGTAATCATAATGTGTTCTTTTAGATTGAACAAGTGTAAATAAACCACTACAGAAGAATAGTATAATAAATAAACGACCATATAAAATGTAAATATCTTGTGGTAATTGACATCCAATCCATAATAGAGCATAGAATGAACATATAAACCAAATTGTAGGAACAGAATATTCTCTTGCACCAAAAGAAAATTTAAATTGGATAATAGTTGTTAAATTTCTTTGTTCTGCTAATAAAAATAATATTTGTAATGATGCTAACATAACTAATAGACCAGCAGTTTTGTTAGGAATTGTTTTTAACATTGCATAAAAAGGTAAGAAGTACCATTCAGGAACAATATGTAAAGGTGTAGCATATCTATCTACTGTAATTGCATTATCTGGATGTGATAATGGTAATATTCCAAATAAACTTTGAGCTAAAAATAATACTAATACATTATTAAATCCTTTAATATCGAGACTTAATAGATTTGGATAGAAGGGTATTTTTAAAGCTGTATCATACCCTAAAGGATTAGTGCTACCTTGTAAATGTAAAAAGAAAATATGTATAAATACAATACATAAAGCTATAAATGGAAATGTAAAATGTAATACGAAAAATCTTTTTAATGTTGGGTCACTTACAAGATATCCACCACAAATCCATGAAACAAGTCCTGGTATAAAATATAATAAGTTAGTTATAACAGTAGCACCCCAGAAACTCATTTGACCCCAAGGTAATACATAACCCATAAAAGCTGTAACTATAGATATTAAAAAAATAAGTAATCCTGAGATCCATGATAAAGGTAAATATGAATATGAATAGTTTAATCCTCTTAAAATATGAAGATAAGTTAAAATAAAGACGAATGAAGCGCCTGTTGCATGCATATATCTGAAACACCATCCACTCCATAATTCTCTTAATATGTGTTGAACACTATAATATGCATAAGATATTTCTGGAGTATAACAAGTTGCTAATAATACACCTGTTAAAATTTGTATAAAAAATACTATTCCTAAAAGAAATCCATAATTCCATAAGAAATTAATGTTTAATGGGCATGGATAATGTATTAAATGTGCTTTAGCTAAATTTATTGAAGAGTAATTCATATAAACAAAAAATAGTTAAATATTATTTAAAAATTAATAAACCAAATAAAGTCATAGTTGATCCAATAGAACAAATCATATTCCAACCATTTAAAGCGTCTGGATAATCAGGAATACGTCTAGGCATTACATTAAATCCAAGGAAATGCATAGGTAAGAATGTTAAAACAACTCCTGTGAAGAATAACATTGACCATAGTATAATTATTGAGTTTTCACGTAAATGTTTTCCAAAGAAATTTTCTTGGAATGCACTTACTGTTGTAAATAATGCAATAATTGCTCCAATTGATAAAACAAAATGGAAATGTGCAATTACATAATATGTATCATGTAAAGCTATATCAATAGCAGCATTACCTAATATAACTCCAGTAGTACCACCAAAAGTAAATGTACATACAAATAATAATGCTAATAAAGATGAACTATGAGTAATTCCAAAATTACTACCCATATATGTACATATCCAATTAAATACTTTTGTACCAGTTGGAATAGAGATTAAAATGGTTGTAGAAGTAAAATATGCTCTAGTATCTACTTCTAAACCTGTTGTGTACATATGATGAGCCCAAACTAAACTTCCTAAAATGGCTATACAGCTCATAGCTAAAATCATAGATTGATTACCAAATAAACTTCTAGAATAATTAGTAGATATTACATGACTAATTACACCAAAACCTGGTAATATTAATATATATACCTCTGGATGACCAAAAAACCAGAATAAATGTTGATATAGTACTGGATCACCAGCGAAGGTAGGATCATAGAATAAGGTATTAAAATGTAGATCTGATAATAACATTAAAACTCCACCAGTTAATACAGGTAATGTTAGTAATAACATAACTGATGTAATTACTAATGACCATGTAGATACACTTAATATACCAAGTGTTAATCCTTTAGCACGTAGATGCATAACAGTAGTAATAAAGTTAATAGAAGACATTATACTTGCTATACCGGATACTAAAAGACCAATTACTATAACATCTACAGCTACAGGAGATAAAGACATTAATGAAGTACTTAATGGAGGATATAAAGTCCATCCTGTACCTCCACCAAATTCAGCTGCTGTGGATAAAATGACTAATCCAAAAGCAATAGGTTGTAATAATAAAGATATACTATTAATTCTTGGATATGCTAATTCTGGAGATCCACATAGAATTGGTAAGAAATAGTTACCAAAACCACCAAATAATCCAGGCATTATATTAAAGAATATCATAATAATACCATGAATTGTGAATATCATATTATATAAGTTGACATTTTCTTGAGCAATGATTCTTAATGAAGAAGAATATAATTCTGTACGTAAAATAACAGATAATAAGAAGCCATAAATACCAAATATAAATGAAAACCATAAATAGTATAAACCTAAAGTTTTATGGTTACAATTTGTAATAAGTGTATATCTTTGAAAAACAATAAATAAACAATACTTGAGGCTTGGATATGAATGAGAAAGATTCGATCCATACAGTCCCAGCGACAGCGGTTATACTTTGGAAAAGCCGAGTATTATCCATCCATGTCAGGCGTTAAAAGCGTTCGTTCTTATTGTGTAGGCCAGTCGAGTTCCTTTAATGTAGTTTCCTCACAGCTTTTTTCGGTCCAAAGTACGCGATCTCTTGTATGGTAAAAAAGGGCTTAAACCAACAGCATAACATTTTTTAGTCCCATGCTAGTATATTTCATATATGATCTTATCGTTTGGGCGTAATATTTCCTTTCCGGCTGTTTCCATCTCAACTCTACAGGTTAACGCCTGGAGTTCTTCATCTAATTGGAATAATTCTTGCGTGACGAGCGGTGTGTACAAGGCAACAATACACGCTATATTACTTATTAATATTGCAAGGCTGCGATGAGACGACATGGAGGTGCCAATAGTATATAAGGATAAGAGCTCCATATATACTATAACCTGTTATCCCCGGCGAACCTTCTTACCGTTATATGTTTACGGCACACAAATAAAACCGTTCTTATAAATAATATTCTTTATATTTAGTAATTATAGTAATATAAAAGCACATTTAGTTTCTTATCCATCAATAACATCATTATATGCATCTTCTTTAAAATATTTTTCTGTTGGAATTTTATTTACTTTTAATCCAATAATTTTAATGATATTTATTTATTCTATAAGAGAAAGTTTTTATTCTACATTTTCATCATTAGCATCTGGTATGTTATCAATAATAATTTCTGAAGCTTTATTATTTATTACATATTTTTGGGGTATTTTACATTTTAGTTTATCTCCATATCCATTATCAAATGAAGGAATAATTTTAACTTCTTCTAGAATGTTAATTTTAACAATTACATTTATATTAGCAAGTGCATCATGTATGACTGCATGTCTTCAATTTCTAATAGAAAAAGGAATGAGTTTTGAAATATCAAGTATTGTATGTATTATTTACTTAATAGGTGAATGTTTTGCATCACTTCAAACTACAGAATATTTACATTTAGAATATTGTATTAATGATGCTATATTAGGTACATTATTCTATTGTGTAACTGGTTTACATTTCTCTCACGTTATTGTTGGTATAATATTATTATTAACATACTTTATAAGAATAGTTGAAGTTTATGATACAAATAGTGAATGGTCATATTCATTATTTGGTATTTCATATATAGTTTTACCTCATTCTGATCAAATTACTTTATTATATTGGCATTTTGTAGAAATTGTTTGGTTATTTATAGAGTTCTTATTCTATTCAGAATAATTTGAACATATATGTCCTGTTTCCAGTATTGTTGCTAATATGGACGAATTTTATATTGTGTTCATAGCTAGAGTACGTAAGGAAAAAGAAAGGTTAACCGCTATCAAAAATAATGGCGAGAAGGGAAGTGTGTTTCCATAGAAACCTTCATATAGACTATGCTGACTTGAGTAATGATAAATTGCTAGTATCAGCTATCCATAGTTAACTGATTCCGTTTTGACCGGTCATTTTCTTTGCCTGGAGGTTACGTCCATACAGTTATAAGCAAATGGAATGTTAGAAGCAAACACTAGCGGTGGAACACATTGTTTCATTCGATAGTAAACGCTATACCTTACCAATCTATTTGAACTTGAACAAGGTTCCATTGGAATGAGAGTTCACCGTTAGAAGCGATGCGTGAGCTGGGTTAAGAACGTCTTGAGGCAGTTTGTTCCCTATCTACCGTTTTATCTTTGTATGTAAGATGATACGTTAAGTTCTATGAAAGAATTTACCCGCCTTGTCAAAATCGATAGCGTCATAGCTCTTATTTGGGTTATTGGCCTGGCATCTGTTTCTATTCTTTTGGGCTAAAAGTTTACATTTTTTACCAGCCTGGGATCAAAAAGTATAGTAACACAGATAATTCCCAATCAAATTGGATGGTGTTGGCTGGGCATTTAATCCACTCTTTTAATGAAAAGGATTTGACGGTCAACCCATTATTGTTCTACATTACGAGATACCAAAAGC